TCATTTGTAAGAATAAGAATGAATCTAAGAAAATTTGAAAACCCTGTAAGAAATGAAATGTCACAATATTTTTTTTATACATGCCGAAGTGATGGAAAACAAAAAATATCTTTTACATATCCACCAAGTTTGTCAACTTTTTTTGAAATGATACAACAATAAAATAATAAAAATTTAATTAGAAACAAATTTTCTTTATATTCTTTATGATATTATATTAAAAATAACGATATATCCTTTATCTTATAAACTTTTTAGAAACTATATATATAAGTAAGAAATTACTAAAAAAATTGATACATAAAATAAGTAAAAAAAGAGATAAGAAGAGATCCGTCCTCCACTTACATATTTAATAACTTCTGCTACAAAGAAACTGGTAATACCAATACCGTTCGTAACTTCATCAATTACTTGTTTATCAAAAAAATGAGTTAGTCCGGTTAATCCTCTTATAGCCCTATTTAAGATTTTTGAATAAAAAATGTCTATGTAACCACGATTATATGACCAATCATATATTACATTTATGATTTTGTCCCAGAGACTTCTCCTAGGACCCATTTTAACAAAAAAATTGATTAAGTTAAAATTATGAAAATATGAATAAGCAGGCCCATATAAAAGAGACGCTATAAAAATTCCGAAATAAGCTATACTGACTGAAAAAATTGCATTTATTACAAATTCATACCAATCAAAATAATGGTTAGAATTTGAATGTAACAAGTTTATTGACGGAGTTAACCATTTTGATAATATATCAAAATGATCACTTATTCCTTGACCAAAAGGAATTCCTATGGATCCAACGAAAAAAGTAAATAAGACCAATACAATAAGTGGAAATAACATAGTATTGTCCGATTCATAAGGATATGCGGCAATTTTTTTAGTGGCAAAATTATTAATAGTAATAAGAGGTCGCATCCTATTTATTACTAGATTACCATCAATTGGATATGTTTTTTTCGAAAAAAAGGAATCCCTTTGATTATTATTCATTGGCGATAAAAAAAAATTATTTTTTCTCACTTTAGGTCCTTTTTTGCCCCATATGGATATTGAATAGAACGCATTATTTTTTTTGCCACTGTGGTTTTGAAAATTAACGTTCAAATGCCCTTCAAAAGTAAGTAAATACATCCGAAACATATAAAATGCAGTTAATCCTGCTGTGAAACAAGCTATTATTGCGAAAATCGGTGAATATAACCAACTATCATTAAGAATTTCGTCTTTGGACCAAAAACAAGCAAGGGGTGGAATACCACAAAGAGAAAGTGTACCCAATAAAAATGAAGTTTTTGTAATTGGCACATATTTTGTTAAACCGCCCATAAGAGCCATGTTCTGACTTTTATCTGGAGAATATCCAACAACGGTTTCCATTGAATGAATAATGGATCCAGATCCTAAAAATAACAATGCTTTCGAATAGGCATGACTGATCAAATGAAATAAAGCAGCTCGATAAGATCCCATGCCTAAAGCTAACATAATATAACCCAATTGAGACATTGTAGAATAGGCTAAACTTCTTTTAATGTCTCTTTGAGCAAGAGCCAAAGTAGCTCCTAATAGTATTGTTATTATACCCACCAAAGAAATTATATTCATTATATAAGGTATGACTGTAAAAAGAGGAAAAAGTCGAGCTACAAGAAAAATCCCCGCTGCTACCATAGTAGCAGCATGTATAAGAGCTGAAATAGGAGTAGGACCTTCCATGGCATCTGGTAACCATACATGAAGGGGGAATTGCGCGGATTTAGCAACCACACCAACAAATAATAGGGAAGCACACAAAGTAAGAAATAAAGAATTGGTCCCATCATTATCAATCAAATTATTGGCTATTTCGAACAAATCCCGAAATTCAAAACTACCCGTTATCCAATAAAGACCTAAGATTCCTAAAAATAAACCAAAATCCCCTACACGATTCGTTACAAAGGCTTTTTGACAAGCACTTGCCACAAGGGGTCGTGTGAACCAAAACCCTATTAATAGATACGAACACATTCCAACTAATTCCCAACAAATATAAATTTGTATCAAATTGGAACTAGTAACTAATCCCAGCATGGAAGCATTAGAAAAACTCATATAAGCAAAAAATCTCAAATAGCCTTGATCATGAGACATATAATTGTCACTATAAATAAGAACCATTATTCCAACAGTAGTAATTAATATTAACATAATGGAAGTAAGCGGATCTATCAAATGGCCAAAATCTAAGGAAAAATCATTATTGATGGTCCAAGACCATACATATTGATAGATAGGACTGCCATTTATTTGTTGAATAGACAGATCGGCTGAAAAAATCATAACGATACTTAGTAATAAAACACTAGGAAAAGCCCATATACGACGAATATTTTTTGTTGCCGCCGGAACAAGGAGAAGCCCCAACCCTATTGCTATAGGAACTGGAAGGGGAACGAAAGGTATGATCCACGCATATTGATATGTATGTTCCATAATAAAATTAAACTTTTTTTATTAATTGTTTTGTTTAATTGTTTCCGATTCACCAGCTCTTATATATTTTGAATTGAAAGGAGCAAAAAAAAATCAAGATATGAAAAGACTCCAATTTAAAAATTGGAAATATTCAAATAAAAAAAAGAAGTTAAAATCAAATGATAAGATTAAGTCAATGTTTAAAAGTTATTACTTATATTACTTAGATATAATTATTACCTAAGATATTTATGAAGATACAGAATATGTATTATATTTTCAACCATTTATTATTTATTATTACAATAATTTAGTTTAAATCCATAGAACAGGTAAAATACAAAAAAGTACTTGATTTTGATATGTATTCTATCATCCACCAATAACTCAACCTGATAAAAAAAGCCCTCGTTATTTTAGTTAATTTATTTGGAATCAGTATTCGGAATCATTAATTGAATTAGTTCTGAACTAGTTCGTTGTGAAACTGAGTGAGTTGCTTATATTCCTTCCAATAAAACAACTTATGGTAACCTATATGATATCCGTCAATTTGTTACTCGTCACTTCAGTTCTTTGCGAACTGCAATAAAAAAATGTCTTTTTTGTTTTCATTTCGGAATAGGAATGGATTGAGAACAGAACTATCTAGTTGCAACTCTTCAATTCCATAAGAAACCGCACGAAAAGCCATTACATTCTTAAAGCTAACACCGCCCCACACCACAAGATAATTATTATTACTACAGATAATTTTTATTGAACGTTCAAATAGCAATAGGAATTTGAATTATATTTTAAAAAGTGTCCTCAAGATATTGCATTGAATTGCCTCCTTCAATCTCGACGATTGAAGATGGATGGGCTATTATGATTTAGAGCAAGCCGCTATGGTGAAATCGGTAGACACGCTGCTCTTAGGAAGCAGTGCTAGAGCATCTCGGTTCGAGTCCGAGTGGCGGCATCTTATAAAAAATAAAATAAAAAAATAAGAGTAAAATAAATACTCGAATAACTCCTATAATGTATAGGTATAGAATTAAATTATGGATTTCCATTCCAATGTTGGAGGACATCTTTTTTTAGGATTTTTATGATATTTTTTACTTTAGAACATATATTAACTCACATTTCTTTATCGATTGTTTCCGTTGTAATTACGATTTTTTTTATGAACTTATTAGTCCACGAAATCGTAGAACTATATGATTCGTCGGAAAAAGGAATGGTAGCTACTTTTGTTTGTATAACAGGATTATTAGTTATTCGTTGGATTTATTCAGGACATTTACCCTTAAGTGATTTATATGAATCATTAATGTTCCTGTCATGGAGTTTCTCCATTATTCATATGGTTCCCCATTTTAGGAACCATATGAATTATTTAAATGCAATAACTGCACCAAGTGCTGTTTTTACCCAAGGATTTGCTACTTCAGGTCTTTTAACTAAAATGAATCAATCCGCAATATTAGTACCGGCTCTACAATCACAGTGGTTAATGATGCACGTAAGTATGATGGTATTGAGCTATGCAGCTCTTCTGTGTGGATCATTATTATCAATAGCTCTTCTAGTCATTACATTTCGAAAAAATATAGATATATTTGGTAAATATAAAAACAATAATTTACTGGTTGGGCGATTTCCCTTTGACGAAATCCAATACGCGAATAAAATAAGCAATGTTTTACAAAACAATTGTTTTATTTCGTTTCGAAATTATCACAGGTATCAATTAATTCAGCAATTGGATTGTTGGAGTTCTCGTATTATTAGTCTCGGGTTTCTATTTTTAACCATAGGTATTCTTTCGGGAGCGGTATGGGCTAATGAAGCGTGGGGATCATATTGGAATTGGGACCCAAAAGAAACTTGGGCATTTATTACTTGGACAATATTCGCAATTTATTTACATACTAGAACAAATGAAGATTTGCAAGGCTCGAATTCTGCAATTGTGGCTTCTATGGGATTTTTTTTAATTTGGATATGCTATTTTGGAGTAAACCTATTAGGAATCGGGCTACATAGTTATGGTTCATTCACATTAACATCTAATTGAGGAAAATACCTTACGAATACAATACACAAGAATAGCATATGAAAGTTTTATGAGTTTTTGAGAACCATTTGAATAAAGTAGTGATTCAAATGGTTCTCAAAAGCTACAAAAGTATCTGATTACAATTAATTGAATTCTTTTTTTTTACTTTAAAGATAAAGAAGTAATAAAGAAGACTTATTTAGTTTTCATTGTACATTGTACAACTGAACCAAAAAAAATTTATTTTTTTTTGTATCTTTTTTCTTTTTATATGTCTTATTGATGAAAACTATCTATAAAAGTAATTAGCTAGAATAGCTTCTACCTTGTCAATTGATAGTGAGAAAACGAAATCCGGATAAATACCAATACCTATTACGGGTAGAAAGATACAGATTGAAACAAATAGTTCTCGTGGTCCAGAATCAAAAAAATGAGAATTTGGAGAATGAAATTGCTTATATCCATAGAACATCTGACGTAACATAGATACTGAATAAATAGGAGTTAATATCATTCCAATTGCCGCTACAAAAATGATTAGTATTTTTGGCATTAAAAGATATTTTTGGCTCGTTATTAGTCCAAAAAAAACCACCAATTCTGCAACAAAACCACTCATTCCAGGCAATGCAAGTGAAGCCATCGAGAAACTACTGAACATTGTAAATATTTTTGGCATTGGGATAGCTATTCCTCCCATTTCGTCGAGATAAACAAAACGTATTCTATCGTAACTAGTTCCTGCCAAGAAAAAAAGTGCAGCACCAATAAATCCATGAGAGATCATTTGTAAAATGGCCCCATTGAGTCCTGTATCAGTTATCGAACCAATTCCTATAATTATGAAACCCATATGAGATACGGAGGAATAGGCAATTCTCTTTTTTAGATTGCGCTGACCGAGAGATGTTGAAGCTGCATAGATTATTTGAATTGTGCCTATTATAATCAACCAGGGAGAAAATATAGAATGAGCGTGGGGTAATAATTCCATATTGATCCGAACCAATCCATATGCTCCCATTTTTAATAAGATTCCGGCTAAAAGCATACATGTACTGTAATGTGCTTCTCCATGGGTATCTGGTAACCATGTATGTAGAGGTATAATCGGCAATTTGACAGCATAAGCAATAAGAAACCCAAAATAGAATATTATTTCCAATGCCACAGGATATGATTGATTGGCTGATGTTTCAAAATTTAATGTTGGTTCATTGGAACCATATAAACCCATACCCAGAACTCCCATTAAGAGAAAAATAGAACCCCCTGCAGTGTACAAAATAAATTTTGTAGCTGAGTACAAACGGTTCTTCCCTCCCCACATGGATAGAAGTAGGTAGACAGGAATTAATTCTAATTCCCACATGATAAAAAAAAGTAAAAGATCCCGAGAAGAAAATGGTCCTATTTGACCGCTGTACATTGCTAACATGAGAAAATGGAACAATCTAGAATCTCGAGTAACCGGCCAGGCCGCTAAAGTAGCTAAGGTAGTGATGAATCCCGTGAGTAAAATGGGTCCAATGGAAAGTCCATCGATTCCTAATCTCCAGTGAAAATAAAAAAAATGGATCCATTTATAATCCTGTTCTAATTGGATTAATGGATCGTCCAATTGGAAATGATAACAGAATACATAGGCCGTTAGAAGTAATTCTAATAGACATATACAAATAGTATACCACCTAATAACCTTATTTCCTCTATGAGGGAAAAAGAAAATGAAAGTACCTGCGAATATCGGCAAAACAACAATTATTGTTAACCAAGGAAAATCATTCGTGGTAAAGACAAGATACACTTTGACCAGAAAAACCCGTGCTCGAAAGAAAATAATTTATCGAGTACGGGTTTTTGTCGGTAAAGAAAAAAATGGATTCAAGTGGAATTTTCTGGAACGTATCAATAAGCTAGACCCATACTACGAGTTGTTTCATGCCATAAATAAACCCGGACACTCAGGAAATCCGTTGGACAAGCGGATTCACACCTTTTACAACCTACACAGTCTTCTGTTCTTGGAGCAGAAGCAATTTGTTTAGCTTTACATCCGTCCCAAGGTATCATTTCTAATACATCAGTGGGGCAGGCGCGTACACATTGGGTACACCCTATACATGTATCATAAATCTTTACTGAATGTGACATTGGATCTATAAATTTTTTTAACCTCATAAATTTTCGATCTAGTAAAAGTAGTAAATGAATTTTATATTCTATACACCAGACGAATCAATGATTTAGATTTACCAGAATCAATCTAGTTCTGGATCTGCTCATGAAAGAGTACCAAGATACTTTGATTTATCACGTCGTTTTAGCAAACAGCGCCGTAGGCTTATGTTGCACATATCAATTTCAATTGGCGAATAGTCTATATTTTTATTTATACCATTATTTATTCAACAAATTAGATTGATTGATACGCGTTGATTTTCTGTTACGATGAATTGATGAAACAATAGCTAATCCAATAGCTGCTTCAGCAGCTGCAATTGCTATAACAAAAATTGAGAAAACGTCTCCTTTTAATTGGCGATTATCAAATAAATCAGAAAATGTTACGAAATTAATATTAACTGCATTCAGTATAAGTTCAAGACACATAAGCGCTCGAACCATATTTCGACTTGTAATCAATCCATAAATACCGATGGATAATAAAAAGGCACTCAAACCAAGTACATGTTCGAGCATCATTGACCAACTCCTCATCAATCTCGATTCATTTCAATATGAACAATAAAATAGAATTTAAAGAAAAGAACAAGTCCCTATTACCTATTATATTATTATAATTTATTTTTTATTTTATTTAGTACTGACGAGCCATAGCAATTGCACCTATCAAGGCAACTAAAAGAATTATCGAAATAAGTTCAAATGGAAGAAAAAAATCTGTTGATAAATGAATCCCAATTTGTTGACCATTATTAATCAAGTCCTGCTCTATAATCTGGTTTGATCTTGTAGTCCAAATAATCCCGTACCATGACGTATCTGGGATAGTAGTAATTAGTGAAACAAAAATACTTGTACAAACCAGTGAAGTGACTCCGTCTCCAACGGCCCAAAGATGGAAATTTTTGTAATATTCTGAACCATTCATGAACATCACAGCAAATACAATTAATACATTTATTGCTCCCACATAAATAAGGAGCTGTGCAGCAGCTACAAAGGGGGAGTTCGATGGAATATGGAATAAGGATGTACAAACAAGAACTAATCCCAATGAAAAAGCAGAAAAAATTGGATTGGTAAGTAATACCACTCCTAGACTCCCCACTATAAGACCCAATCCCAAAAAAACTAAAAGAAAATCGTGTATTGGTCCAGGTAAATCCATTCTATGTAAAATAAGAGATAATTTTTAAGTCGAAATTTTTCATAAACCTATTGACCAAACCAGGAAAAAAGAAGTTACCCTATTGATACGTTCCTAATTGAATTAAATCTAATGGGGTGTGGGTTGATATAGATACACTTACTTATTAGTTAAATAATTGAATACATTTCTCTATCCGAAAGTTTCTTTCGAAATTAATATTAATCGATTTTTTTTATTAACTGTTTATATAATATATATACTATATAAAAATATATATATGTAGAGTATATATGAATCCATTTTCAATCCAAAGCAATTCATTATTCTCAGCACTCCATAGTTGTTAAAATTTTAGTTTTAGTTATTGACCAAGCAAGATGAAAGAAGCTGCGCTACTTTAGATCAAAACTAAATCTTAGTATTAGTAATCGGTAATTGTTCTTGAATCAAGTGGTTTACCCACGGCTTTTTTGGTTTGAGTCGAATTCATAATTGTTCTAATTGTGTAATCGTCGATTACTGACATTGGCAACCGACCCAAAGCAATTTGATTATAATTCAACTCGTGACGATCATAAGTAGAAAGTTCGTATTCTTCAGTCATTGATAAACAATTCGTTGGACAATACTCAACGCAGTTACCACAAAATATACAGATTCCGAAATCAATACTGTAATTAAGCAATCGTTTCTTTCGAATAGAAGTTTCCAATTTCCAATCAACAACGGGTAGATCTATAGGACATACCCGAACACAGACTTCACAAGCAATGCATTTATCAAATTCAAAGTGGATTCGACCACGGAAACGTTCCGATGTGATCAATTTTTCATAAGGATATTGAATAGTTACAGGTAAACGATTTGCATGGGATAAGGTAATCATAAAACTTTGACCGATATACCTTGCAGCCCGTACTGTTTGTTGGCCATAATTCATGAACCCAGTTACCATGGGGAACATATCTTGAATATCTATGAATAATTTTATGTTTCTTTCTCTTGTTTGAGAGAAGTTATGAATCTAGAATAGGCTGTGCCTTTACTTTACAGTGAAAAGAGTTGGGAAGAGGTTGTCAATAATAGATTACCTAAAGAAATAGGTAAAAGAAATTTCCATCCAAGATTTAATAGTTGGTCCATTCTCATTCTAGGTAAAGTCCATCTTGTTGTGATAGGAATGAACAGGAACAAATAAGCTTTAGCTAATGTAATAAAGATACCAATGGTCGTTCTAAAGACTCCGCCCACTTCATTTATTCCGAAAAGCTCAGGACTTAATATGTACGGAATAGAGAGATTCCAGCCGCCCAAGTAAAGAACTGTTACAAATAATGAAGAAACTAGTAGATTTAGATAGGAAGCAACATAAAATAAACCAAATTTTATACCTGAATATTCGGTTTGATAACCTGCTACTAATTCTTCCTCTGCTTCTGGTAAATCAAAAGGTAATCTCTCGCATTCTGCTAGGGAAGAAATTAAAAAAACAGTAAAACCTATAGGTTGGCGCCACAGATTCCAACCCCAAAAACCATATTTTGACTGCGCCTCAACTATATCAACTGTACTTGAACTGTTAGATAATCATAGTCGGTGATAACATCACTATTCCCATCGCTATTGCAAAACCGTACATGAGACTTAAGCTTCATACGGCTCCTCGACGGCCACAAATAAATCTAAGGACTGGTTCAATCTCGATATACTTTACTTATTTTGTAGAGTAGATAGAGTAAAGATACATCGGAGAGTCCAAAATTAGACCAATGCAATTCTGTCTGCTATAATAAAACAAATGCTTCTGAATTGATCTCATTCTTTATAATTGCAATTTTTTGTTCAGTAATAACTTAATACTTCAATAAAATACTCGTTGTATCACGTTGTTTCAATAGAAATTTCGACTTATTTTTTTTAGACAAAGAATTAGACATTCTATTATATTAGTTCATGAATCATGATAAGAATTCTATCTGTATTAATCTGGACAAAAAAAAATAAATATAAATAAAGGATTACTTCGTTCCTGATAGTAATTTGTTTAATCAGTGGGTAGGAGCATACTCTGGATCGGGATCGTGGGAAAGTACTGCTTGATCATTTCTACTAACTTAAAGCCCCATTAGGATTCCTTTTATGCATAAATATCCCTTTGGATAATTTACTTACATTATCTCCATTACTAATCCTTTGTGTACCTTGGTATTCCTAACCGTCCACTCGTTTTTATTCGATCTCCGGTATGGTAATACATATAATAATAAAAACTCCATACAGTTTCTCTTTTGTACCCGCTTCAAACTATGATGACTAATCAACCAATCTTGCTTGGGGTAACCCGTTTATACTGTTTATATTTATGTCCGCTTAACTCTTGTACCTAGGTAATGAGACTCAATCTTTTTACTGCCAATTTCTAAGCTGTTTTCTTTCACTCATATAACTATCTGGTTTAGTTTAGCTCATCGCCCCCAATGTTGAATAAAAAAATGAGGATATCTATTCAATATATTCCACTTTCTTTTTTCCTAGAACGAAAATGCAAATAAATTAGGTCAAATAAAAAAGTCCATGTTCCAACGAATCACACGTAGAGATATTGATAACACACATGGAGTTAATGGTATTTCATAACTAATCGATTGAGCAGCAGCTCGTAGACCACCTAAAAAGGAATATTTATTATTCGATCCATATCCTGACATAAGAAGTCCAATAGGAGCAATACTTGAAATGGCAATCCATAAGAAAACCCCTATATTTAGGTCGGCTAAAACAAGGTGATAGCCAAAAGGAATTACTGAAAAACTTAGTAAAATGGATATGACCGCTATAGACGGTCCGATACTGAATAAACTAATATCGCCTCTAGATGGGATAAGATCTTCTTTGAAAAGTAATTTTGTACCATCTGCTAGAGCTTGAAGAATTCCCAAAGGACCCGCGTATTCAGGTCCAATACGTTGTTGTATCCCTGCAGATATTTGTCTTTCTAACCACACAATTACTAGTACCCCTATTATGATTCCCAATACAGGAGTAAGAATAGGAACAAGTAACCAGATGAGCCCATAAACCTCTTTTAAGGATTCCGATCTGGAAAAAGAATTGATAGCTTGTACTCTTGTCGTATCAATTATCATTTCAACGATCAACTTCTCCCATAATAATATCGATACTACCTAGTATTGTCATAATATCAGCCAATTTCATTCTTTTAACTAGCTGAGGAAGAATTTGCAAATTGATAAAACCGGGCGGACGAATTTTCCATCTCCAGGGAAAAACACCCCGATCTCCTATCAGAAAAATTCCCAATTCCCCCTTCGGGGCTTCCACTCTTACATAAAGTTCTTGTTTAGATAATTCAAAAGTAGGCGCAGGTTTTTTACTAATGAATCGATAATCAAATTCATTCCATTCGGAATCCTTTGTTCTATCAAAGCGCCGTACCTCTAAATTCTCATAGGGCCCCCCTGGAATTCCTTCCAGAGCTTGTTGAATAATTTTTATGGATTCCGCCATTTCACTGATTCGGACTAAATAACGAGCTAACGAATCTCCTTCTTTTTGCCATTGTACTTCCCAATCAAATTCGTCGTAACACTCATAATGATCGACTTTACGAAGATCCCACTCAATTCCGGACGCTCGTAGCATTGGTCCTGATAAGCCCCAATTTATTGCCTCTCCTCCACCAATAATGCCCACTCCTTCAACTCGTTCCAAAAAAATGGGATTACGCGTAATAAGCTTTTGATATTCAGTAATCCCTGTTAAAAAATAATCACAGAAATCAAAACATTTATCTATCCAGCCATAAGGTAAATCAGCAGCTACCCCTCCGATACGGAAATAATTATGCATCATTCGCATACCTGTCGAAGATTCGAACAGGTCATATATCAATTCCCTTTCTCGGAAAATATAGAAGAAAGGAGTCTGCGCGCCGATATCTGCCATAAAAGGGCCGAGCCATAACAAATGAGAAGCTATACGACTCAGTTCTAGCATAATTACTCTAATATAGCTCGCTCTTTTCGGTACTTGAATATTTCCCAACCGTTCTGGTCCATTTACCGTTATTGCCTCTGTAAACATAGTAGCTAAATAATCCCAGCGTGTTACATAAGGAAGATATTGTATAATTGTTCGATTTTCAGCAATTTTTTCCATCCCTCTGTGTAAATAACCCAATATGGGTTCACAGTCAATAACATTTTCCCCGTCTAGAGTAACGATGAGTCGAAGAACACCATGCATTGATGGGTGGTGAGGACCCATATTGACTATCATGAGGTCTTTTCTTGTAGTTGGTACAGTCATATATTTTTTCCCCGATTCATTATTCCATGAAGTGCTGAAACCGAAATGAAATTCATCAAATTATAATAATAATAAATATATCTATAATAAGATTTTAATATTTAAAGTATAATAGAAAATAATAAAAATCTAATAAATCCAATAATTCAAAACTAATCTTAAAATTCACTTAATGAGTTTTTGGCTCCCGAATATCCAATTGACTAATTAATTCTTTATAACGTACTCTATTTTTCTTTGACAAATAAACCAGCAGCCGTTGACGTTTTCCCAGAATTTTCCGTAGACCTCTCTGAGATAAATAGTCTTTTCTGTGCAATTCTAAATGGGAAGTAAGTCTACGTATTTTATTGGTGAAACTGAATACTTGAAATTCAACAGACCCCTTATTTTCTTCTTTTTCTTCTTGCGAAATAACTGAAATTAATAAATTTTTTACCATAAAAAGAATTTGTTCCCCCCCTTTTTTTTACAGATATGGATTTTACTGATCAGTAATAATAATGCCAGTCATTCTAATTTCTTATACAATACACAAAAATCTGTATTTATTCATATACTTCTTTTTTTATCGAATTCAAATGTAATTAATCAATTTTCAATTTTATTTGGATGTGGATACAAAAGGGCGGTACATTTAGAACCCACAAAAGAGAAGAATTTGAACTTAAGATAAGAAGATTATGACGACTCATTACTAGATATAATTGCTAAGCTAAGATAAATTCATTGAATCAGTATCATGTACCAGAATAGAATATAACACAAGGCGTGTGTGTATATTTGTTTGTCTTCATCTACTATACCGGCCAGATATGCCACTTGATCCATGTAAATGTACCATCAACTTATTATCAATCATGGATACATATGTATCCTTAACATACTGAAACGACTACCATTATTGGTATCAAACCAATAGCGATTCATACAAGCTAAATCTTCTAATCGATAATTGGGCCAAAGAAATAATTTTAACTTAATAAATTTATTTATATCTACATCAGGATGCTTATCCTCAAAAAAAAATTCACCACAGTTCCTTGCACTATTCCCATTGCAAAATACTTGGTTTCTATCCCCAACATTGACATTTCTCGAATTTAAACAAATTTGAATTCTCAATTCTCTACGACGTCTAGGAGATAAAATATTTTCAGGAACAATAAAATCATTAAGACCATTCTTATCAACATTTCTTTTTTCTTGACATCTTCGATTAGTTTGGTGCTGACTCTTATGCACCCGTGAAATAGCTATGGTTTGGTACATGATCCATTGTCCATCCCATTTTGTGGATAGCCGAGTTGGTTCAATAATCAATAGTCCCCCTTTTTCCAAATTGAAAAAAGTCATAAACTCTGGCTTTCCAATCAGCATTGGAATCGGATTTATTTCGTCTCTTTGAATAAAGGCTGCAGCCATTTCATTTGGATCTCTTAATCTAAGGAGTAGCCAAAATATCTTTAAATTATTGATTGCTGTTTGGCTCAAAGAAAAAGTCGTTTTCAATTGAAATTTCAAAAGAAAATATCTTTTCAGGAAGAGTTTTAACATCAACCGGGAAATATATTTAGTTTCCTCGATGTATTCAAGAACGTCTGAGTCTGATCCCCACAAATCTTCTTCAACATAGTCTTCTAATGGATCATATCCAAGATATCCTGGGATTGGCTCTTGTTTTTCTTCTTGATTTAGATTCTCTAATTCAACTTGATTTAGATTCGCTAATTCAAGCCATTTTTTTAGCTTTTGGGTGATTGTTAGATTGTTTTCTTTTATATTCGAATTAAAAAGAAGTAAATTGATTGGTATGATCCACGGCTCAGTCTTATATACATCATAAAATAACCAAAATTCTGGGAAAAACCAAGGTTCCCAATTTGATATAGGCCCATTTAGTCTTTTTTCATTCATTCCCTTCCAGTCAAAAGATGTTTTTGTTTGATTGGCTGCTGGGTTGATTTGGTTTTGGTTATGAATTGTGAGATTAAAAAGATTATTATTATTATCAATTTTATCAATTATTTGATAATAATAATAACGAGTCTTAGTATTTTTTTTTATGTTGGTACTGGCATTTGTCCATTCATCAATATCGCTCGTTTTTCTAAGCCCAAAATTAAAAGCTCTCCAATCAAAATATTTCCTATCCGAATTTTGATTCCTATCAATAATAGAATCTTTTCGTAGATAATTACTAAGATCTATATCTGCGGGTAAATAATCAAATTCAGGATTATCTCTATTATAGAGGATCCCTCGGGCTGCGTTTACTTGTAATGGAAACCCATAAATATATGAACCCTTCTTATCTTCATATTCATAATTAATATATTTATTTGATAAAAGATCATATTTGTAGTTTTTTATTAATTTCTTTTTTTGGATCCATAATGAATTCACTGCATAATTGTTTTGTTTCTCGTAATGAATTAATTGGTCTTTTTTATATGAATCGAAATTTCTTGGGTTTGTTTTTTGAACCATAAAACTTTGATTGATTCCATTTCGCCATTTTTGTGGTAGTAATCTAGACCATATAGTCTGAGATAAGTCGTATTGATAGTGATCATTACCCATTAACCAGCTTTTCCATTCATTCATTCCAAAACTGTGAAGTTTCTTATGCCTTGATTCGCAATGAAATATTCCTTGTGCTCCAATAAAATATTTTATTCTATCTTTTATAAAAGGAATTGTTCCGTGATATTGAAATACGGATTTCAAGTGATACTTGTTGATAACTTGAGTTTGTGATAATTTGTAAAATACATATGCCTGTGACAAAGAAGCGAGGTCGCAAAAAATC